TAGGAAAACAACTAACCCGTCCTAACAAAATGTGTTCCCCTCATTTATTCTTTCTTTTCTATTCTCCGCTTCTTTTTTATTTAGTATCTAGTCAATTTTTTCTAGTTGAATAGAAAATAGTTGATACATTATATTCCATTTTAATATGACTGATCACACCACTAGAATTTGGAAACAAAGAAAAGGTAAATTGAAAAACTTTTATTTACAATATATATACTATCACCAGTGCTGTGTACAAGTAATTACTGACAGCTAGTATAAAATATAAAAAAGAATATAAACAAGTAAACAAAAGACTTTGCATTCTTTTTTTTTTATTATAGATAACCTAATTTCCAACAAGAATTTTGTCCTTTTTCCACGAGCTTGATGTTGATAAATTCACGGACCTAGAAATTCATTTCGGACAATTGAACTTTCTCAAACTGTTTCTTTTTAAGAACCAAAAAGATTTGTGCCAAAATAACAGATGCCAAGAAGAACAAAAGGCCTTGAACACGTAATGGATCTTGAAGTACTATTTCTGCATCTCCCTGACCAAATCCACCCACATTCGGATTACTTGTTAATGGTTGATCAAGTTTGATAGATTCACTTTCTGAAACAAGAAGCTCTGGTCCTGGAGGAATAATATCAACTACTTGACGCCCGTCTGATGGATCCCCTATAGTTATTTCATATCCCCCTTTTTCCTTTCGTATAATTTTAGTTACTATACCTGCTGCTGTAGCATTATAAACCGTATTATTACTCTTGCTCCCGTCCGGATAAATCTGCCCCCGCCCTCTGTTTGCACCTACATATATGGGATATTTTAAGAAGTGAGCATCTTTTTTAGTTGTAGGGTCGGGAGAAAGAATCGGAAAGGTAATTTCACTATATTTCTGACCCGGAACAGGACCTATCACAAGAATATTTTTTTTAGTAGGGCGATAACTCTGAAAAGACAGATTTCCTATCTTTTCTTTCATCTCCGGCGAAATACGATCGGGGGGGGCTAATTCAAACCCTTCAGGTAAAATAAGAACAGCCCCTACATTCAAACCACCCTTTTTCCCATTAGCAAGAACTTGTTTCACTTGGATATCATAAGGAATTCGAACAACTGCCTCAAATACAGTATCAGGAAGTACCGCTTGTGGAACCTCAATATCCACGGGCTTATTAGCTAAATGGCAATTGGCACATACAATACGCCCAGTTGCTTCTCGTGGATTTTCATAACCCTGTTGTGCAAAAATGGGATATGCATTTGAAATGTATGTCCGAGTTATTATGTATATCACGAGGGATAAGGAAATGGATTGAGTAATCTGTTCCTTTATCCAAGAAAGAGTAGTTCTAGTTTGCATGGTCCAATCATTGATCCTGAAAATTTCTACAATAAATTAGGTAGGTCGCTAGTATAGTTCCCTATCCACGATTCTGCTCTTTACTAAACTCAGTTAACTGCAATATAGGAAAATCCCCCCAGATTGATAGAACTAGTAAGTATTATTTTGAATGCGCTTTTCCGATGTTAGACAGTAACAAATATTAGAATTGGATTAAGATTACAGTGGACCGTTTTTCAATCATTCATCGAATGATAAATCACTACAAGTGACGGAGATATACGATTTAAATACCGGAAAATCCAATATTTGAAAATTGTATCTATAATGACTGGAAAAGTGGAAACAAGACCAAATATAATTTGATCATTATAAGCAAACCCAAAATCTTTGTACACAAAGCTAAGCAGAAGTTCCCAACCGTGGGGTGAATGGAATCCGATACATAAATCGGTTAATAAAAGAATAGAAAAAGCTTTGAGTGTGTCACTTAAGTTATATAAGAATTCCTGAACCCAAGAGTTAAAAAGAATAAGTTCTTTATTACCCAGAAGAGAATAACCACTTAGAATAACAAAATAGGTTAGATTTGTCGAGAAGTGTAAAATAGTATTCATACGATTCTCATTATGCATCTTGATCAATTGGATTGTTTCTTTTTGTATCCCTATACTCCATTTTTGAGGATGTGTCTCCGAAAATTCCTTTATCATTTCTTCCAACAAGAAAAGTTCTTTTAATTCTATGAATTTTTCTAGAATACTCTTTTCTTGAATATGATTCAAAAAAATTTCATATTTCCTAGTATTCCACCAATTTGTAATCCAAGATTCCATACTTTTTTGAAATAAAAGAGAGATCAACCAGGGTAAAAATACTATAGATGCAAGATATATAAGGGGAGTCAATTCTTTCTTTTTTGACATTTTTTTCATCTTTGAATTATTAATGAACCCACCCTATTCATCGATTCTATGTGATCTACTCTTTCGATCAAGCGTGAGTTCTATTACAAGATATGAATCCCCCCCTTTTTTGTGATTCAGGGTTTAGCCTCTGATCCTACAAAGAATACATAAATAGAATAAGACCGTTTCGAATTTGAATAAGGAAATACTCCTTTTTTTTTTCAGATATCTTAATTAGTTAACTTTGAAATCCTTTCCCCCTTACGATGGATACCCGAACGAGCGAATTAAAATTAGCCAATCCCATTTCAAGACGAAATAAACCCCCTGAGCCCAAGACTAGTTGAAAAAATTATGAAAAAAGTGTCATCATCAAAAAAAAATGGCAAAACAAGACGGAATTCCGGTAATTTTTACTTTTTTTGGTACTGAATTAAGTTGCGCGGAGTTCCATATTACGTATAAAACTTTTTTGCGGACAAAGCAGTTTTGTTTTATGGCTGTTCTATATAATATATCTCTGATCCGGTTTGGCTACAATGAGTCCTCTTATATTATAAAAAAAAGAGGATTCAAAAGCTTTTTCCTTTTGATGAGAAAACATTTAGTTAGTTTATTTTTCAAAAGATTTCAATTGGTACGCGCAAGAAATAGGCCAATTCCGCAGCTTTTTGTTCAATTTCGCGTGGAGTCAAATTCTCATCAGTACGAGTCAAGGGAATGTCCCCCTGGCCGCGGATTTCCATATAAAGAACACGGCGGGCAGAAATACCCTCTTTAACTTCTATTTTTATGGACTGAATATCTTTCATAAGGAATCGGAGGAAAATGCGACGATTCTTTCCAGGAAATCCCCAACGAAAAATACACACTATTCCCCCCTTTCTATCGAATCGATCATAACCACTACCCACATTCCACGCAATTGTGCACCACAAATAGGAACTAATAAAGAGACCTGCGATACCATAGAAAGACATCACGATCCCTTGTGGAAAAAAAGAGATTTGCTGATATGGAAATAAAGCTATCAAATTCCTACCAAGATAACTGGAAGTTCCAACCAATAAAAATCCTACTGAACCTAAAAAAAGGATACAGGCCCAAGCGAAATTACTTATTTTTCGAGACCCTGTTATAAGTTCTATCCATATCTGTTCTGATCGCCAACTCATACTAGATCCAGTTGTATTTTATTGGAAGTGAAAGAATAAACAAAATAAATTTGACTTTACTCTTTTTTTTGTTTCCGAAGGAACTCTCATCAACTAGCCTTATTCTAATGTGAATCTTTAGGAGTCTTCGGAGGAAGCCACACCTTAGATCATATTATACTAAATAGATATCTGTGGTATGATCTAAATCTAAGTCTTGAAATTGAAAAAAAAAATGAGATTTCATCCCGTCGGATCTAAAAAATCTTGTTTTTTTGAATATGAAGAAATAAAGAAGCCATTGCCATTGCCGGAAAAACTAGGCCCACTAAGGGCACAAAAATAGAGGGTAAGTTGTTGAGAGTTGTCATAGACTGGATACCTCGATTTAAGATTTGTACCTGTTATATATTGTTATAATTGTTATATAAGGTATTTTAGAATAAAATAATTCTATTTGGAATAAATTAGACTCTAATATAAGTGAATATATATATATAATAATTGAGTATCGAATAAGTGCAAAGAGGATAGAACTAACTAAATGGGCTTCGTTTTTTTAGCTTTCTACATAAACTATATGAATGATCCAACAGGGTTTATTAGTAATAATGACGATTATCGGTAAATTATAGAAGGATGCAAGACTCTATATAGAGACAATTTTTTCTATATACATAAGTATAAGGAGAGGGTGCAAATTTTTGCCTTCCCCGAAATTCGCGAAAGGAAAAAGTCGCACTCTTGTCTTGTTTGTTGATAGAGACTGGCTTTTTGATTACTAATCATTAATATGACTAAAAAGGGATATCACAAAAAATTAAGAAACTTTTGATTCTCTCTTGATTCGCTCTACAATTGGATCTTATGTCACCAAAGAAAATTTCACTTTCGTATTTTCATTTTAATTCCAATAAACTAATTAAACCTAACATTCCACTTGTTGATTTTTTTTTCAAGGGAAAGAAAGCATGGAGTTGAAATAACTCACTCAGAACACCTTTTAAAGGATTACGTGGTACGATTGGGTCGAATAAACCCTTTTGGAATAAATATTCAGCCGCTTGTGAACCTTCCGGTACTGTCTTATTCAATGTTTGTTCAATTACTCGTTTCCCCGCAAATGCAATGTAGGCATTGGGTTCAGCAATAATGATATCCCCCAACATACCAAAACTCGCTGTCACCCCACCAGTAGTGGGAGATGTAAGGATTGATACATAGAATAACTTTTTATTTAATTGATAATCATATAAAGCAGAAGATATTTTAGCCATTTGCATTAAGCTCAAACTTCCTTCTTGCATCCGTGCTCCTCCGGAAGCACACACTAGAATAAGAGGGAGAAAGCTCTTGGTAGCATACTCGATCAAACGAGTGATTTTCTCGCCTACTGCGGATCCCATACTACCCCCCATAAACTGAAAATCCATAACCCCGATTGCTATCGGAATACCGTTTAGTTGACCTGTGCCTGTTTGAACAGCTTCGGTTAATCCTGTCTTTGTTTGATAAGAATCAATACGATCTTTATAGGGTTCCTCCTCCGAATGAAATTCAATGGGATCCAGAGAGACCATGTCTTCATCCAGCGGATCCCA